AGACCGACTTGTCATATAACTATTGTTTTGAAAGATATATACTTCTATGACGAATATGAAGAATTTTTCATGTACTCAAAAAAATCAGGATTGATAAATCAAAATAAAAACACAAATCTTACATGTCATGATACATATAGTAGTGGGGGGTTATGGGACAAAAAATAAATCCACTTGGTTTCCGACTTGGTACAACGCAAGGTCATCATTCTATTTGGTTTGCACAGCCAAAAAATTATTCTGAAGGTCTACAAGAAGATCAAAAAATACGAGACTCTATTAAGAATTATGTACAAAAAAATATGAGAATATCCTCTAGTGTTGAGGGCATTGCACGGATAGAGATTCAAAAAAGAATCGATCTAATTCAGGTCATAATCTATATAGGATTCCCAAAATTATTACTAGAAAATCGACCGCGAAGAATCGAAGAATTACAAATGAATGTACAAAAAAAACTTAATTGTGCGAACCGAAAACTAAACATTGCTATTACAAGAATCGCAAATCCTTATGGAAACCCTAATATTCTTGCAGAATTTATAGCCGGACAATTAAAGAATAGAGTTTCTTTTCGCAAAGCAATGAAAAAGGCTATTGAATTAACTGAACAGTCAGATACAAAAGGAATTCAAGTACAAATTGCGGGGCGGATCGACGGAAAAGAAATTGCACGCGTCGAATGGATCAGAGAAGGTAGGGTTCCTCTACAAACCATTGGAGCTAAAATTGATTATTGTTCCTATACAGTTCGAACTATCTACGGGGTATTAGGAATCAAAATTTGGATATTTGTAGACGAAGAATAATAAGACTTTACGTGTCTGTCCCTTCTACCCAGTGATCGAAATAGAACAAAAAAGGCCAAACCCTTTCATTCCTTTTATATTCAATCAAAACAAAAATGAGCAATTTTTCAATTTTATAGGGTTGAATAAAAATTCGATTAATCGTTTTATATAATTGCTATGCTTAGTGTGTGACTCGTTGGTTTTTTTAGGACTAAGATTCAAAAAAATGGACCGGCCCATAGTATGAACTAATAACTATAGCACTAATAACCAACCCATTGCTTCGCATTATCTGGATCCAAAGAACCAGTCAAGATATAATATATTGGTCATATCATTGTAGCAACTGAAATCCTTTTTTGCATAAACATAAAAAAATCAATCTGATTATGAGTTGTAAAGTTATAAGTTGTGAAGCGAAATAGAAAAGTATGCGGATAAACGGAAGGATGAGAGAAAGAGAGAAATAAAATATCAATGATATATGATTCCAATATGTAAGGTCTATGAGTCATCTCATAAAAAGCAATGTAATAAAGCATCAATAATGATTCATGCATAATTAGCTGAATCCGCGCATAGAACAAAAAAATCAAGAGCCTCGAGCCAATAAAGACTGAGAAAATTGACTTAAGAACAAATTTCATTAAGGACTCCATTGGAGAATTCAGACCTAACCATTAATCAAGAAGCAATGGGAACGACGGAACCCGTGAATGCAGAAGATTCTATTGAAAATGAATCTTATGATTCATTGGGTGGGATGGCGAAACGAACCAGGGACCTAGTCTTTTATTTTGAGAGGTCGTGGACTAACCCTACAACTAAAATCAATATTGAAAGAGTAAATATTCGCCCGCGAAAGTTTTATTTTATTGGATTGATCAATTTTGGTCGATCGTATATGATAAAAGACAAAACCAAATAAGGATTCCTTATAACATTATAAAAAAAAACGACATTGACATTATCTATAAATAGAATACATGTTTAATTATAGATCTAAACACGATATACAAAATTCGAATAGATTAATTAGATGTAGATGAGAGTTCAAAGAATCCTATGACTGTGATTCAATATATTCTTTATATATATTCTTTATTAAATATATGTATATCTTGATAAAATCTTTTTTAGTCGTTTCATTCGCGAGGAGCTGGATGAGAAGAAACTCTCATGTCCAGTTCTGTAGTAGAGATGGACTTGCGAAAGAACCTTCAACTATAACCCCAAAAGAACAAGATTCCGTAAACAACATAGAGGAAGAATGAAAGGAGTATCTTCTCGAGGTAATCATATTTGTTTCGGTAGATATGCTCTTCAAGCACTTGAACCCGCCTGGATCACATCTAGACAAATCGAAGCGGGGCGCCGCGCAATGACACGAAATGTACGCCGTGGTGGAAAAATATGGGTACGTATATTTCCAGACAAACCGGTTACAGTAAGACCCACGGAAACCCGTATGGGTTCGGGGAAAGGATCCCCCGAATATTGGGTAGCTGTGGTTAAACCGGGTAGAATACTTTATGAAATGAGTGGAGTAGCCGAAAATATAGCTCGAAAGGCTATTTCAATAGCGGCGTCCAAAATGCCTATAAGAACTCAATTCATTATTTCTGACTAGGAATGGAAAACCAAAGGAAAGAAGTCCTGGGTATAAAAAAACAATTTCAGGTTTTTTTTGACTTCGCCCCTTGCTTTACTTTTTTGACATTAAAAAAAACAGATTAAAAAAATGATATGATTCAACCTCAAACCCATTTGAATGTAGCAGACAATAGCGGGGCCCGAGAATTGATGTGTATTCGAATCATAGGAGCTAGTAATCGCCGATATGCTCATATTGGTGACGTTATTGTTGCTGTGATCAAGGAAGCAGTACCAAATACACCTCTAGAAAGATCAGAAGTGATCAGAGCTGTAATTGTACGTACTTGTAAAGAACTCAAACGTGACAACGGTATGATAATACGATATGATGACAATGCGGCAGTTGTCATTGATCAAGAAGGAAATCCAAAAGGCACTCGAGTTTTTGGCGCGATCGCCCGGGAATTAAGACAGTTAAATTTTACTAAAATAGTTTCATTAGCACCTGAGGTATTATAAGATATAAGATGAGACCGCAATAGAGTGATAGTATTGAATTCAAATAGATAAATAAAATAGATAAAATAAATTAGTAGATTATGTCTCACGCATATACTTTTAATAATTTTCCTAAACAAAAGAACATGTTGATTATATCAAAATTCGGAAGCAACAATAATTTGAGTTTATCATGGGCAAGGACACTATTGCTGACATAATAACTTCTATACGAAATGCTGACATGGATAGAAAAGGAATGGTTCGAATAGCGTCTACTAACATCACCGAAAACATTGTTAAAATACTTTTACGAGAGGGCTTTCTCGAAAATGTAAGGAAACTTGTGGAAAACAACAAATCTTTTTTGGTTTTAACCCTACGACATAGAAGGAATAGGAAAGGGCCATATAGAAATAGAACTCTTTTCAATTTAAAACGAATCAGTCGACCAGGTCTCCGAATCTATTCTAACTATCAACGAATTCCTAGAATTTTAGACGGGATGGGGATTGTAATTCTCTCTACTTCTCAGGGTATAATGACAGACCGGGCAGCTCGACTAGAAGGAATCGGCGGAGAAATTTTGTGTTATATATGGTAATCTTTCTACTATCCGAATTGGATACAGAACTTCCTATTTGTGAAAAAAAAGAAAAAAAAATTGTCTAATATCACTCCTCCTACATTAGTTGATACTTCAAGGAGGATTTGCCTGGAATGAAAGAACAAAAAAGAATTCATGAAGGTTTAATTACTGAATCACTTCCCAATGGTATGCTCCAGGTTCGTTTGGATAATGAAGTCAAATTCGAAATTCTGTTTCAGGAAGGGTTCGACACTGTTTTATACATGTACTAGCTGGAGATAGAATCAAAATTGAAGTAAGTCGTTATGATTCAAATGGAGGACGTATAATTTATAGACTCCACAACAAGGATTCGAATGATTAGATGCTTTTTCAACATTCCTTACTATGGGGATACAATTCACGGTTCAAAAATTTCAAGAAACTTATTTTCTTCCAATAAGTACATTCGAAATTCAGTTTTTAAGGAATAACAACTATGAAAATCAGGGCCTCCGTTCGTAAAATTTGTGAAAAATGTCGACTGATCCGTAGGAGGGGACGAATTATAGTAATTTGTTCCAACCCGAGACATAAACAAAGACAAGGATAATCTTTCGAAAAGGGACTCTCTAAAGGAACCGATGAACAAATCAAAATAAAAGATCTGTTTTGACATGAAATGGATATATCCATATATCTCTGACTTATATTTATGAAATGATAACATATGGCAAAATCTATAACAAGAAATGGTTCACGTAGGACTGGACGTATTGGTTCACGTAAAAGTATACGTCGAATACCAAAGGGCGTTATTCATGTTCAAGCAAGTTTCAACAACACCATTGTGACTGTTACAGATGTACGGGGGCGGGTGATTTCTTGGTCCTCCGCCGGTACTTGTGGATTCAGAGGTACAAGAAGAGGGACACCATTTGCTGCTCAAACCGCAGCAGGAAATGCTATTCGAACAGTAGCGGATCAAGGTATGCAACGAGCAGAGGTCATGATAAAAGGTCCGGGTCTCGGAAGAGATGCAGCATTACGAGCTATTCGTAGAAGTGGTATACTTTTAAGTTTCGTACGGGATGTAACCCCTATGCCACATAATGGCTGCAGACCCCCTAAAAAAAGACGGGTGTAGAAATAAACATTGAAGAGATTTCAAGAGAAATAAATGACTCAAAGATCTGATCAAATAATATTACTATGGTTCGAGAGAAAGTAAAAGTATCTACTCGGACACTCCAGTGGAAGTGTGTTGAATCGAGAGCAGACAGTAAGCGCCTTTATTATGGACGCTTTGTTCTGTCTCCGCTTATGAAAGGTCAAGCCGACACAATAGGCATTGCAATGCGAAGAGCTTTGCTTGGAGAAACAGAAGGAACATGTATTACACGCGCAAAATCTGAGAAAATTCCACATGAATATTCTACCATAGTAGGTATTCAAGAATCAGTACATGAAATTTTAATGAATTTGAAAGAAATTGTATTGAGAAGTAATCTGTATGGAACTCGTGACGCGTTTATTTGTGTCAAAGG